CAGAAAATATCATATTCGTGAAGCAGAAACATAGATGCACTCCTATTAATGTGGAATATACTGAATTAGTCGATTCGAATTGGAATTGTCAATTCGTCCAGAACTTCTTAAGCGAAATAAGCATTTTTTTTTTCTTAGCGTTAGCGATATAACATATAAGCATTAGTTAAAAGGCCTGGAATTTCTAGTATATTCTATTTGAAGTATTATTAAAAATAAAATGCATTCGGGTAGAGGATTATTGTGGCTATTGACTCGATATGAATATGTAAACATAATCTAATGCATCGAACGATTATATTCTCTCTTCTTGCCCTATCCTAGATTTATATTTTATTTTTTTCTAAAATTGATATAATTCTTAATTGATTCAATCGAACCAAAATATAAACAAAATTAGAAACTTTGGTTGGATCTCTACTATCCCTCTCTAAGGAACAATAAAAATCAAGGTATTTAATTAGAGTTATAATGCAAAAGGCATTCTATTTTGCATCAATTTGTAGTACTAAACTAAAGTAGTAAAAATCGTGATTTGGAATGAACAAAAATACTTATTTGTCACTGCAACTTAGTAAGACTAACCAATGTTAGTAAGGTGTTAAATTTCGTTACAAGAAAAAGTTTGTTTTGAAGCAAACCCACATAATGAAGTATATCATAGTGGTATAATCGGCGGAATCGTAAATTCTACATAAGATACTTTTACTTTTAATATTTAATATTTCATTTTTATTTTTAATAGTAATAGAAAAAAATAACATATTATTGAAATCGAATCGTTCGATTCGATAAATCAAATCTCCAAACCAACTCATAGAAAGAGAAGAGGGTACAAATATTGATTTGATATATTTATGACCAATTCATTATCTCTAAAACAATCAATTGGAGTTGTTCTTCTACCAAAAAGCGATTTGTCAGGGTATTCTACAAATACAAAACCAATAATAGGTACTCGATCCATGTGACTTATGATTAGATTTGGTTGAGTCGGGTTGGAGTTTTTAGCCAAGATCATGTCATGATTTTAACTTCAAAATGGATTGGGTATACATATCAATATCAAAGCAAAAGTATATCACTAACTCTTTGATCATGACAGGTATGTAATTCACCGACGACGATTAATGAAGAAGAATGGATTGGATTTTTTATCCGAGATTTAATAAATATTAATTGTATCCATTCAATTAAATAAAATTTTTGTTTTCATTTTCCTGTCCCTATGAATCCATATGATCATAGGGTAATGCTTCTAGTTCTATGGACCAACCGACTGACCAGCCACAAACAAGTACTAATGAGATGAAGAAATTAAAACTAAAAAAAGAATGTAAATATAATGTATAGGGCTATACGGACTCGAACCGTAGACCTTCTCGGTAAAACAGATCAAACTTTTTATTATCGAAATGATTTGAACTGTTTCAAAGACCCAACATGCATTTTGTTGCATTGGGCTCTTTCATCAACTGATGAAAAGATCAGTTAGTCCACCATATTTTTTCTTCACCGAAAACAAGAAGATAATGAGATGGCTCCATTTGCTCTGATTCATTATTTGAATTCTGATCTAAGAGCAATACCAAAGTGTTTCAAAGAAGGGTTACTTTGACGTAGGTCTGCTTTCGGCCTAGATCCACCTAAGTTAAAATTTAATGGAGTCTCTATCGTTCCGCTCTAAGAGTCAAATATGAGACTTCTTACACCTTAAAGTTCATAGGACGAAAAGAGGTTATTTTGAGGCCCTTATACTCGTTATGCCTAGCATTGAATAGACTGGGTATTCACCTTATCAATTCTCAAATCAATGATGGGCTCCATTTGGCATCAGAATTCGCACCCGAATCGGATTGACCAAATATTTGTCAGGCTATTGTTCTCTTGTTCTCTCGAATCCATGGAGTAAGACATCGATTTATCAATAAGATTATTTGATTACATGATTGACTCCCTTGAAAAGCATTGGCGCACGTGTAAACGAGGTGCTCTACCAACTGAGCTATAGCCCTTGTCATAGACATCTTAACATATAGATAATTTCTTGTCAAGATGGATATTCCATAATTACATAATAGAATAGTTTTTTTGTTTGGCCGTTTCCTCTTAATTAAGTTAAGGATTGGTATTGCTTAGAAGTAATATTCCATATATAATCCCCGAAGTGATGAGTCTCTTTTTTTCTTTGTAGTGATAAAAGACCTACTTAACTCAGTGGTTAGAGTATTGCTTTCATACGGCGGGAGTCATTGGTTCAAATCCAATAGTAGGTAGGAACTTATTAGATACCGGAATCGATGGTATCTAATAAGTTTTTCTACTCATCTTCTTTTTTTTTGTTGTATTAGATTAGACTTAATTGTTTTCAATTGTCGGAATCAAAACATGCTGTCTAATCATGCTGTCTAATAAAGAACTTCTTTTGATTGTTTCGATGCATCAACTAGTCGGAAATAACATTGATAGCTTCTACTCGTGTCCTAGCTCGTCTGAGAGC